CGCTAGACCAGCAGCCAGACCAAGAATGAATGTGTAATGATGGTGATTCCACACCAGGCTCAATAAAAAATTGAATGTAGAAAGGGGATCCTAAACAAAAAAGGAGTCCATGACCCCTTTTTAGAGCGTATAAGGGGAGGTCGAATTCCAAACCTTTTCTCTCGAGTATACCCATTACCAAAAAATATACGTCACTTTGGGACACATGCGCATAGCCGCCGCGCGTGGCTAAAGGTCAACCAAAAAAAAGAGCTCAAACTCTTTTTTTTTTTTTAGTTCCACTGATAAAGTCTTTTCTTATAAAAGACGCCACTCTACGAGGGAAGATGCAGATAAAAGGCCAATAGCCTGATGTCAGCTTCTACGGCATAAGCTTTAGATCTATCAACGAATAATAAACATTTCATAAGAAAAGAAAAATTTTTTGTTGAAATCTCAAAGAAAGGTATAGGTGAAATTTGGAACAGTCATTTCAATCTTTTTCTTCCAATTCTAAGAAAGAAAAATCCCGAAAAATCCGTCAATAAATGACGAACTCCATTATACAGATGATAGGACAGGGCTAAGGCAGTAATCTCGACGGAGATTAGGATGAGCTTTGATGAATAAAAGAAGAATTGGTAGAAATTCTCATAGGTGAAGCAAATCAAACCAATTTTCAGACAAAGAAGATAAAAAAAGAAAACTATAGTGGCTAGGAAAGCTCCGGAGATTCTATGGGAAATTGAAAACGTCGAAGTAAGCTGTGGCTTATAAATAGGAAGATGAGGAGATAAGGGGCGAAGGATATTCATGATATTCAGAAAGATTTATGTTCATTCGCTCTGCTCGCAGAGCGGTATACCGAAAAAAAGAAGCGACTACCTTACTTAAGCAATTCTTCTTATTCTTATTCTTTCTTAGTTGAAGTTCCTATATTGGTTTTTTCTTTCTTTTATGAATGTTATAACTCCTAATTCTTTGGTAGCGGACCTCTTTGATAGTTCGACCGTTATCCCCCGTCTAACTCAACTATTCGACTGTACGGCTATTGTGATTGCGAGAGAAAGGAGGGATGGCGCCTTCCTTTACCATCTGGCGGTTGAAAACTAAAGTGCTTCCAGGTACACGGCTGTTAGGCTCATCCAAGGCGTATTTACGGAAGTAGCAGGGAACTTGACCGTCAAGTTTGAAAAAAGCTGGCCAAGCCTGTGTCACTTTCTTACGTCAGGAGAAAGGGAGATCAAAGAAGTATGGGGCCGATACGCGAAGGATCAAATCATAGAGATAGCGGATCTTAAGAGGCGGAAGAAAAGGAACCTCGGCGACCCAGAGATCGCGGAGTCCGCGCCCGTGCCGAAAGTGAAGAAGCTTTCCTCTCCTTTCAGTCGAGCATGCCCGCCCTTTAGCACTTCCCTTCCCGAAGTGGGAGTAGGAGAAAGGAAAGCGCACTCGATCAATTACCATGCCGTGTCGTAAGACAAAAAGTCACCCGCAGGAGCGGAAAGCCACTTGACTGTAAGGAGAGGAGCTTAAAACCAATATCTTGGGGAAAGGCCTCTACTCTACGAACCAAGTCTTTCTGACGAGGCACCAGCTTTCTTTTTTGATCCCTGAGTAGCATTTCCTTTCACTGAGGAATGGGCGGATGCTTTAACATAGGCGGATGTGGGACACAGAAAGAATAGATTCAGGTGCTCCTGAGTCAAGAGATTCTTCTCCCTAAGTAGCATTCTTGTAAGTACAGAAGGAATTCTCCTGTCTCTGAAAAGATAAAGCTAAAAGCAATCTCTGGTATAGATATTGATATTGACCCGCCTCTACGGGAGGTGGGTGGGGATCAAGAGAAGCAAGGCCGGGCACATCATACTCTTCAGGGATTGTGTCATGTCAATTTTCATAGTGAATTTCTTGCGTATCCACCCTGAAAGCGAGAGCTCGAGGCGGTGGGAAAGGAGAATCAACAAGATAGGATGCTCTGTCCCAACTAACAAGAGTAGGAAGATTCCAGCTTTGAATCTTGTGCTTGACGGTGATCATTTCTGCCACGTCGTAACAGTCTTTAGTGCTTTCTGTTTCAATGGTTTGGAACCCTTCTTACTTTCTTTATTATATCGGGGAATTTTTTCTCTTGGTCCGCTAACTCCATAAAGGGCTGGTGGGTGGGGGTAGAGCCTCTAGCGCCAATGTCGATGAATCAAAGGTGTCTGTTTATGGTATGGAATAGGAAGAGCAAGAATGGAACCGCTATCGCTTGTCCTATCATCCGCGATGAGCTTCTTTCATTCGTCAGTATGGGGTAGGTAGAGTCCTTTGCTCGTATGCTTGGCATTACTATAGTCGCACCAGTCTTCCTTCCTTTTTAGTGCACATGAAACGGAAACCCTAATAGAGACTACCCACACGGTGATCAAAACTCTTCCTTCTCTGCTTCACTGTCAATTGATTGGCGCATGAACGAAGCTGTAACGGAGCATGTACGCGACGATCAAACACGGCTTTGCCAGCTGCCTGTGATAGGAAAAAGAAAACTTGATCAGATAGTTCGTGCGGGGCATTTCCCACCTCGCCTTTGATCTTTCCCTTGCCGTGTAGGTAAAGCTAGAAGAGCCTCATTGGCCCGACAGCTGACAAGCAAACCTTCCATTCTTATGTTTACATCACTTCTCTCTTTCTCGCATTGACCGGACAAAGGTTTCAAATGAGCATCCCATGGGGCAGCCATAGCTTGAACCTTCCTTCTCGCAGTCAGCTATATAACTCAGGCAGCAAAGGTTCGAGCAGGATGGCGGTTAGTCTTCCTCGTCTCTTTCGGGTGGGCGGCGGGAATAGCTCTTCTAGCATCAGCATGGATTGACCAGAGACTGGGAGTAGTCGTCATCTTTTTCCATAGTAGTCATCCAGCAAGAAAGGGAAAGACCACTTAGCGCAGTGGAATAGGAAAGAGAGCGTCGAGCACAGCTTTCGTGTCACCAGAAATCCTTTTTCGTTTATTGGGAGACTGAATGAAAAAGGCTTTGTCAAGCAGGCATGATTGTCACGTCGATCGACAGTTGAGAAATACTATCTCCGGGGCCCTCACTTTAGGGCTATCTTTCACCGTTGACAGACATGGTTCAACGTGCCAGCTACGCTTCCTCTTCTAGAACAGTGACAGCCTAGTCTGATTCCCCCTTCCGAAAGTGCCACAGCTCCTTCTATCACAACCCCTGAAAACTGGGCATTCGAAGCATCAATCTCATTCTATGCTCTATGCCATCTTCCTTATACTTTGACTATTAATTCATGTGCACAAACCTCCCTCACAAAGGAAAGCGGGAAAGTCATCTTTGCAAACAAAGGCCTTCTTCTTATACTATGGCATCTTGTCCAAAGCGAGCGGTCATGTAAACCCTTTGTCTATTCGGCTCTTTCCTTTAATAAGAACAATCTAAATGTGACACTTTCACGACGAAATACCGGGAATTTTTGATACTAGAGTCCCCCAGGAAATTAAGCCAATGATCGACTGTCCCTGCCCATTCTAACGGGGCATTCTATTCCTTCAAGTCCCACAGCTCTAAATGTGCCTATTCCTTCGACACCTTTCCATGGAAACAGGGGAAAAATGGCTTATTCCGCATCAACCTAAGCCCGCTTATTCCGACTAAGTGATCCATTGGCGAAAAGAGGGCCTTCCTCCTTCTTGCTTGAAGCTCTGTCAAAGAAGCATTCTATTCCGAAAAGGCTTAGGGCTAGGCTAAACCTCCCTCAAAGCCATGAAGTCCCAGAGCTCTTATTCCAAGAACTGGTGATATTCCCTTAACTGCAGATTCAATAGCACCGGTTATGAACCCCAAAAACAACAGGAAAGAGAGCACCGTCTACTCAGACTGTCACACCGGCAACGAGAGCAGTAAGAGCAGATAGTGGAACAGAACTAGCAGTAGATAGGCATTCAGTTAGCTTGAAAACGGACTCGTAGTTAGAAATCAGATGCTTCCTCAACAACTATCTTTAGAATGTCCTATCTCTCTCTTCAACGCTTTAAAACGAGCTAGAAGGCTTCTCTTAAAGCAGAAAAATAGGAGTTATAGTAGTTTCAGCTATTCGATTCGAATGAGTGCCCTCACTTCCTTTCCTTACTACGATATGCCCAAAAAAAAGAAAAAGAAAGTGCAACATATCAAAGAGCGATGACACAAATTATCAGTGACCTCCTACATAACATATGCGAGCCTTACGTGGACGATTTGGTAGTCTTTTCAAAAGAAAGAACCGACCACATCGAAAATTTACGCAAGGTCTTCGAAAGGTTAAGAAAACATCAATTGAAGATGAACCCGAAAAAATGTGCATTCGGGATCGGGCGGAGGCCTTAAATCAGTAGGGCAATAGCATAGCTATTATTGACCTGACCCCTATTACATTACTTAAGCCTACTCTTTCTTCAAGATACGAAACGAGCAGCCGAAAACGGCTGTCCCTATTGTATTTTAGATGGAGTCATCTACAGGGCTAAGAATCTTACCTTTACTTAGAGAGGGGTAGCGGTACCATGCTCTTCCGTGCTCGTAGGTTGACTCACCTATGCATCCCGACTAAGGTCTCACAAACGTGCACTTCCCTTATGCATCCAACCGCTTCACTAATGTGAATAGGTTATACAGAAGGGTAGGTTGGTTATATACTCTTATGCGCCTTCCTTCTTCGAACCTTTTGGTATGTATTGCCCCATAACTATAGATCAGATCCACCAGACAAGAAACTCAATTCCGCACTGCTGCTGAGTCGTCGGACTTATCCACCAAGGGATTCGTGGAATTTCTGTGGATTGCGTTGGGGGAAATCTACCAAAGCTAGGCAGATAGATAGACTCCTTTCCCGCTGCTAAGGGAGAGCAAGAAAGAAAATAAAATGATTGTTTTTTAACCAGCGCCCTCTTTTGGGTATGCAGGTACTAAGAGTCCTCTCACTACCAACCAGCAGACATCATCTGGCTGGGTCTTGCCGGTATCAACAACGAGGAAGAAACAACCAAA